AATTTTATTTTTTAACCTAACTCCCCTACTAAGTGTACCCCCCCTTTCCCCCCCAGGGGGGGTATACTATGCATAATCGTGCATACATTTATATACCACATATATTATGGTACCGGTAATATATACTATATATGTACTAAACCCATTATATGTATACGGGCATTAATCTACATTCCCCATTTCTCCCAATGTCCATCTCATGAATGGTCCAGGTCAATCCTATCTATCCTACCCATACATAATCTTTACCACTAACAAGTCACCTAACTATGAATGGTTACAGGACATACATCTAACCTTAATGCTCTTCCTCTAACAAGCCACCTAACTATGAATGGTTACAGGACATACATCTAACCTTAATGCTCTTCCCCTGACAGGTCACCTAACTATGAATGGTTACAGGACATACCCTCCAATCCTTATGTTCTAACCCATTTGGTTATGCTCGTCGTATCAGATGGATTTATTGATCGTTCACCTCACGAGAGATCAGCAACCCCTGCCTGTAATGTACTTCATGACCAGTCTCAGGCCCATTCTTTCCCCCTACACCCCTCGCCCTACTTGCCTTCCACCGTGCCTCTGGTTCCTCGGTCAGGCACATCCCATGCATAACTCCTGAACTTTCTCACTTTTCACGAAGTCATCTGTGGATTATCTTCCCCTTTTTAGTCCGTGATCGCGGCATCTTCTCTCTTCTATTGCTGTTGGTTCCTTTTCTCTTTGGGGCTTCTTCACAGGTTGCCCTTCACAGTGCGGGTGCGGAGTGCTATTCAAGTGAAGCCTGGACTACACCTGCGTTGCGTCCTATCCTAGTCCTCTCGTGTCCCTCGATGAGACGGTTTGCGTGTATGGGGAATCATCTTGACACTGATGCACTTTGGATCGCATTTGGTTATGGTTCTTCCACCCCCCCGGTAAATGGTGCTATTTAGTGAATGCTTGTCGGACATATTTTTATCAATTTTCACTTCCTCTATTTTCTTCACAAAACTAGGAAATTCACCACAATTTTTTCTTTGGTTTTTTTTAATTTTTATTTCATTTTTTAAAAACATTTTTTAAAAAACTAAATTATAAATAAACTACCGCATAAAATCCCTCAAACTATACAAACGTTTATCGTATAGTATATATACATTATTGTTTGTTTCATCATTATTAGAGAAACTCCACTACCAAAACCATCATTAAAACAAAAATTTACACACCACTTAACTTCCCCTACAAACAATCGTTATTTATATTGTTAATTAGCAAACACAAAACCTGCCTTCTACCACCATTAAGCCCCCATAGCTTAACCCCAAAGCATGGCACTGAAGATGCCAAGATGGTACCTACATACCTGTGGGCAAAAGACTTAGTCCTAACCTTTCTATTGGTTCTTGCTAGACATATACATGCAAGTATCCGCATCCCAGTGAAAATGCCCCCAAACCTTTCTTCCTAAGCAGAAGGAGCAGGTATCAGGCACACACAGCAGTAGCCCAAGACGCCTTGCTAAGCCACACCCCCACGGGTACTCAGCAGTAATTAACCTTAAGCAATAAGTGTAAACTTGACTTAGCCATAGCAACCCAGGGTTGGTAAATCTTGTGCCAGCCACCGCGGTCATACAAGAAACCCAAATCAATAGCTACCCGGCGTAAAGAGTGGCCACATGTTATCTACACCAGCTAAAATCAAAATGCAACCAAGCTGTCATAAGCCTAAAATCCACCTAAGCCCAACTTAAACCCATCTTAGCCTTAGCGATTAATTTTAACCCACGAAAGCTAGGACCCAAACTGGGATTAAATACCCCACTATGCCTAGCCCTAAATCTAAATACCTCCCATCACATATGTATCCGCCTGAGAACTACGAGCACAAACGCTTAAAACTCTAAGGACTTGGCGGTGCCCCAAACCCACCTAGAGGAGCCTGTTCTATAATCGATAATCCACGATCCACCCGACCACCCCTTGCCAGCACAGCCTACATACCGCCGTCGCCAGCCCACCTCCAATGAAAGAACAACAGTGAGCTCAATAGCCCCCCCCGCTAGTAAGACAGGTCAAGGTATAGCCTATGGGGTGGAAGAAATGGGCTACATTTTCTAGCATAGAACAGACGAAAAAGGACGTGAAACCCGCCCTTGGAAGGAGGATTTAGCAGTAAAGTGAGACCATATACCCTAAGCCCACTTTAAGACGGCTCTGAGGCACGTACATACCGCCCGTCACCCTCTTCACAGGCCATCAACATCAATAAATATATATTCCCCCTTCTGGCTAAAGACGAGGCAAGTCGTAACAAGGTAAGTGTACCGGAAGGTGCACTTAGACTACCAAGGCGTAGCTATAACTTCAAAGCATTCAGCTTACACCTGAAAGATACCCTCAATAGACAAGGTCGCCTTGACCTGCCCTTCCTCTAGCCCGACAAACCCGTGCCCTTAACATAAAAAACTTACTACCCCCTCTCAACCAAAACATTATAAATTGTCCCAGTATAGGCGATAGAAAAGACTACCCCCGGAGCAATAGAGGCCAACCGTACCGTAAGGGAAAGATGAAATAGCAATGAAAACCATAAGCAAAAAACAGCAAAGACCAACCCTTGTACCTTTTGCATCATGATTTAGCAAGAACAACCAAGCAAAGCGAACTAAAGTTTGCCTTCCCGAAACCCAAGCGAGCTACTTGCAAGCAGCTAAAATTTGAGCGAACCCGTCTCTGTTGCAAAAGAGTGGGATGACTTGCTAGTAGAGGTGAAAAGCCTACCGAGCTGGGTGATAGCTGGTTACCTGTTAAACGAATCTAAGTTCCCCCTTAACCCACCCCCTAAAGACACTCACCTTTAACCTTGATAAACGTTGGGGTTAAGAGCAATTCGATGGGGGTACAGCTCCATCGAAAAAGAACACAACCTCCTCCAGCGGATAATAACCACCCCTCCCCGCACTGTGGGCCTTCAAGCAGCCATCAACAAAAGAGTGCGTCAAAGCTCCCCCATTAAAAATCCAAAACCCCATTTGACTCCCTCAACCAAAGCAGGTCAACCTATGACAATAGAAGAATCAATGCTAAAATGAGTAATCTGGAACCCATCCTCCTACGGCGTAAGCTTACATCAATACATTATTAACAGAACACAACTTATACCCCTATACTAACAAGCAATACGTATTCCCCAATCTGTTAAACCAACCCAGGAGCGCCCACAGGACGATTAAAACCTACAGAAGGAACTCGGCAAACCAAAGACCCGACTGTTTCCCAAAAACATAGCCTTCAGCCAGCAACAAGTATTGAAGGTGATGCCTGCCCAGTGACCCCTAAAGTTCAACGGCCGCGGTATCCTAACCGTGCGAAGGTAGCGCAATCAATTGTCCCATAAATTGAGACTTGTATGAATGGCTAAACGAGGTCTTAACTGTCTCCTGCAGGTAATCTATGAAATTAGTATTCCCGTGCAAAAACGAGAATGTGACCATAAGACGAGAAGACCCTGTGGAACTTTAAAATCACGACCACCTTACAACCTTACACAACCCCACTGGGTCCACCCACACATAAACCCCTGGTCGACATTTTTCGGTTGGGGCGACCTTGGAGAAAAAAAAATCCTCCAAACCCACAGACCACAACTCTTCACCAAGACCAACTCCTCAAAGTACCAACAGTAACTAGACCCAATATAATTGAGCAATGGACCAAGCTACCCCAGGGATAACAGCGCAATCTCCTCCAAGAGCCCATATCGACAAGGAGGTTTACGACCTCGATGTTGGATCAGGACAACCTAATGGTGCAACCGCTATTAAGGGTTCGTTTGTTCAACGATTAACAGTCCTACGTGATCTGAGTTCAGACCGGAGTAATCCAGGTCGGTTTCTATCTATGAACATACTCCTCCTAGTACGAAAGGACCGGAGAAGTGGGGTCAATACTACTGAGCACACCCCAACCTTCTAAGCAATGAATACAACTCAACTGCCAAGAACCCCTCCCTCACACCCAACTCCTAGAAAAGGATCCAGCTAGCGTGGCAGAGCTCGGCAAATGCAAAAGGCTTAAGCCCTTTATCCAGAGGTTCAAATCCTCTCCCTAGCTATCCCGGACATGACCCTGCCCACCTTAACAAACCTCCTAATCATAACCTTATCATACATTCTCCCCATCCTAATCGCCGTGGCCTTCTTAACACTTGTAGAACGAAAAATCCTAAGCTACATGCAGGCCCGAAAGGGCCCAAACATTGTGGGCCCTTTTGGTCTACTCCAACCCGTCGCAGATGGGGTAAAACTATTCATCAAAGAACCAATCCGACCATCCACCTCCTCCCCCTTTCTCTTCATTACTACCCCAGTCCTAGCACTACTCCTAGCCCTAACTATTTGAGTCCCCCTCCCACTACCATTCCCCCTTGCAGACCTCAATCTAGGACTACTATTTCTCCTAGCCATATCAAGCCTAACTGTCTACTCCCTGCTCTGATCCGGATGAGCATCAAACTCTAAATATGCCTTAATCGGGGCCCTCCGAGCCGTCGCACAAACAATCTCATACGAAGTTACCCTAGCCATCATCCTATTATCCACAATCATACTAAGCGGCAATTACACCTTAAGCACCCTAGCCACCACTCAAGAACCCATCTACCTCATTTTCTCCACATGACCCCTTGCAATAATATGATACATCTCCACCCTTGCTGAAACTAACCGCGCCCCATTTGACCTGACAGAAGGAGAGTCAGAACTCGTCTCAGGATTCAATGTAGAATATGCTGCCGGACCATTCGCCATATTCTTCTTAGCCGAATACGCCAACATTATACTAATAAACACACTAACCACCGTCTTATTCCTGAACCCAAGCTTCCTAAACCTCCCACCAGAATTATTTCCCATTGCACTCGCTACAAAAACCCTCCTCCTCTCATCCACATTTCTATGAATCCGGGCTTCATATCCACGATTTCGCTATGACCAACTAATACATCTTCTATGAAAAAACTTCCTCCCTCTGACCCTGGCCCTATGCCTCTGACACACCAGCATACCAATCAGCTACGCCGGCCTCCCCCCAATCTAAGGAAGCGTGCCTGAACAAAGGATCACTATGATAAAGTGAACATAGAGGTACAACAATCCTCTCACTTCCTTAACCCTAGAAAAGTAGGAATCGAACCTACACAGAAGAGATCAAAACTCTTCATACTCCCTCTATATTATTTTCTAGTAAGGTCAGCTAACTAAGCTATCGGGCCCATACCCCGAAAATGATGGTTTAACCCCTTCCCCTACTAATGAACCCCCTTGCAAAACTAATCTCCACAGCAAGCCTCATCATGGGAACCAGCATCACAATCTCCAGTAACCATTGAATCCTAGCCTGAACAGGCTTAGAGATCAACACCTTAGCCATCATTCCCCTCATCTCTAAGTCACACCACCCTCGAGCAATTGAAGCCGCTATCAAATACTTCCTCACCCAATCAACTGCATCGGCCCTAATTCTCTTCTCGAGCATAACCAATGCCTGATCCACCGGACAATGAGACATCACACAACTAAACCACCCAACATCATGCCTAATATTAACAATAGCAATCGCAATCAAACTAGGACTAGTCCCATTCCACTTCTGATTCCCAGAAGTACTCCAAGGTTCCTCCCTAATCACTGCCCTATTACTCTCCACCCTAATAAAACTCCCCCCAATCACTCTCCTCCTCCTCACATCACAATCCCTTAATACTACTCTACTCACCCTCCTAGCAATCTCCTCCGCCCTAATCGGAGGTTGAATAGGCCTAAACCAAACACAAACACGAAAAATCCTAGCCTTCTCATCCATCTCCCATTTAGGATGAATAATTATAGTTATCTCCTACAACCCACAACTCACTATCCTCACCTTCATCCTCTACACAATTATAACCTCAACCGTATTCCTATCCCTAGCTCAAATCAAAGTCCTTAAACTGTCAACAATACTCATCTCATGAACAAAAACTCCGATGCTAAACGCAACTGTAATACTAACCCTCCTCTCCCTAGCCGGCCTCCCACCATTAACCGGCTTCATGCCAAAATGACTCATTATCCAAGAACTGACCAAACAAGAAATAACCCCAATAGCCACAATTATCACAATACTATCACTCCTAAGCCTATTCTTTTACCTCCGACTTGCATACCACTCAACAATCACACTCCCCCCCAACTCATCAAACCATATAAAACTCTGACGAACTAATAAAACCCTAAACACCCCCACCGCCATTCTAACTACGCTGTCAACCACCCTACTACCCCTCTCCCCCCTAATTATCACCATACTATAGAAACTTAGGATTAACCGTCATCAAACCAAAGGCCTTCAAAGCCTTAAATAAGAGTTAAACTCTCTTAGTTTCTGCTCGACTAAGACCAACAGGACACTAACCTGTATCTCCTGAATGCAAATCAGACGCTTTAATTAAGCTAAGGCCTCCACCTAGACAGATGGGCTTCGATCCCATACAATTTTAGTTAACAGCTAAATGCCAACACCATTTGGCTTCTGCCTACAGACCCCGGTACACCTTAATGTACATCAACGAGTTTGCAACTCATTATGAACTTCACTACAGAGTCGATAAGAAGAGGAATTGAACCTCTGTAAAAAGGACTACAGCCTAACGCTTTAACACTCAGCCATCTTACCTGTGACCTTCATCAACCGATGACTATTCTCAACCAACCACAAAGACATTGGCACTCTTTACCTAATTTTCGGCACATGGGCAGGCATAGCCGGCACAGCACTTAGCCTTCTAATTCGCGCAGAACTCGGACAACCCGGAACTCTCTTAGGAGACGACCAAATTTACAACGTAATCGTCACAGCCCATGCCTTCGTCATAATCTTCTTTATAGTCATACCCATCATGATCGGCGGCTTCGGAAATTGACTAGTCCCACTTATAATCGGTGCCCCAGACATAGCATTTCCCCGCATAAATAACATAAGCTTCTGACTCCTCCCTCCCTCCTTCCTTCTCCTACTAGCCTCCTCCACCGTAGAAGCTGGGGCCGGTACAGGATGAACAGTCTACCCTCCCTTAGCCGGCAACCTAGCCCACGCTGGCGCATCAGTAGACCTAGCCATCTTTTCATTACACTTAGCCGGTGTTTCCTCCATCCTAGGAGCCATCAACTTTATCACCACCATCATCAACATAAAACCCCCCGCACTGTCACAATACCAAACACCCTTATTCGTATGATCCGTACTCATTACTGCCATCCTACTACTCCTCTCCTTACCAGTTCTAGCAGCTGGAATTACTATGTTACTTACCGACCGCAACCTTAACACCACATTCTTCGACCCAGCTGGAGGAGGAGACCCAATCCTATACCAACACCTATTCTGATTCTTCGGCCACCCTGAAGTCTACATCCTTATTCTCCCAGGCTTTGGAATAATTTCCCATGTAGTAGCCTACTATGCAGGAAAAAAAGAACCATTCGGATACATGGGAATAGTCTGAGCCATACTCTCAATCGGATTCCTTGGCTTCATTGTATGAGCCCACCATATATTCACAGTCGGAATGGACGTAGACACCCGAGCCTACTTCACATCAGCCACAATGATCATTGCCATCCCTACTGGCATTAAAGTCTTCAGCTGACTAGCAACCCTGCACGGGGGGACAATTAAATGGGATCCCCCTATACTATGAGCCCTGGGGTTCATCTTCCTCTTCACTATCGGAGGCCTAACGGGAATCGTCCTTGCTAACTCATCACTAGATATTGCCCTTCATGACACCTACTATGTAGTCGCCCACTTCCACTATGTCCTCTCAATGGGGGCAGTTTTTGCCATTCTAGCAGGATTTACCCACTGATTTCCCCTCTTCACAGGCTTTACCCTACACCCATCATGAACCAAGGCACATTTCGGAGTAATATTTACCGGAGTTAACCTAACCTTTTTCCCCCAACATTTCCTGGGCCTAGCTGGAATACCCCGACGATACTCAGATTACCCAGACGCCTACACACTATGAAACACACTATCCTCAATCGGCTCCTTAATTTCAATAACAGCCGTAATCATACTCATATTCATCGTCTGAGAAGCCTTCTCAGCAAAACGAAAAGTACTCCAACCCGAATTAACTGCCACTAATATCGAATGAATTCATGGCTGCCCACCCCCATACCACACCTTCGAAGAACCAGCCTTTGTACAAGTGCAAGAAAGGAAGGAATCGAACCCTCACATGTTGGTTTCAAGCCAACCGCATCAAACCACTTAATGCTTCTTTCTTATGAGACGTTAGTAAACCAATTACATAGACCTGTCAAGACTAAATCACAGGTGCAAACCCTGTACATCTCATATGGCCAACCACTCCCAACTAGGTTTTCAAGATGCCTCATCCCCCATCATAGAAGAACTCGTTGAATTCCACGACCACGCCCTGATAGTCGCACTAGCAATTTGCAGCTTAGTACTATACCTTCTAACTCTTATACTTATAGAAAAGTTATCATCAAACACCGTAGATGCCCAAGAGGTTGAACTAATCTGAACCATCCTGCCCGCTATTGTCCTAGTTCTGCTTGCCCTCCCCTCCCTCCAAATCCTCTACATAATAGATGAAATCGATGAACCTGATCTCACCCTAAAAGCCATCGGACATCAGTGATACTGAACTTACGAATACACAGACTTCAAAGACCTCTCATTTGACTCCTACATAACCCCAACAACAGACCTCCCCCTAGGCCACTTCCGCCTACTAGAAGTCGACCATCGCATTGTGATTCCCATAGAATCCCCCATTCGAGTAATCATTACCGCTGATGACGTCCTCCACTCGTGAGCCGTACCTGCCCTCGGGGTAAAAACAGACGCAATCCCCGGACGACTAAATCAAACCTCCTTCATCACCACTCGACCAGGAGTGTTTTACGGACAATGCTCAGAAATCTGCGGAGCTAACCACAGCTACATGCCCATTGTAGTGGAGTCCACCCCTCTAAAACACTTTGAAGCCTGATCCTCACTACTATCATCTTAACCATTAAGAAGCTATGCACCAGCACTAGCCTTTTAAGCTAGAGAAAGGGGACACCCTCCCCCTTAATGACATGCCCCAATTAAATCCAAACCCATGATTCTCCATTATACTCCTAACTTGATTCACCTTCTCCTTGCTTATCCAACCCAAACTCCTCTCATTCACCCTAACAAATAACCCCACAAACAAAGTTACAACAACTAAACCCACCCCCTGAACCTGACCATGAACTTAAGCTTCTTCGACCAATTCTCAAGCCCCTGCTTACTAGGAATCCCTCTAATCCTCCCATCACTCCTTCTTCCAACCCTTCTACTCCCGTCGCCAGGGAACCGATGGATCAATAACCGCCTCTCCACCATCCAACTCTGATTTACCCACCTAATCACAAAACAACTAATAACCCCCCTAAACAAAGCAGGTCACAAATGAGCCCTCCTACTCACCTCACTTATCCTAATACTCCTCTCCATTAACCTCCTAGGCCTCCTCCCCTACACCTTCACCCCCACTACCCAACTATCAATAAACATAGCCTTAGCCCTACCACTATGACTAGCCACCCTACTAACAGGCCTACGAAATCAACCCTCCGCCTCCTTAGGACACCTACTCCCTGAAGGCACCCCTACCCCACTAATTCCAGCCCTGATCATAATCGAAACAACCAGCCTACTTATTCGGCCATTAGCCCTAGGAGTACGCCTAACAGCAAACCTCACAGCTGGTCACCTACTTATCCAACTTATCTCTACAGCCACAATCGCCCTACTACCAATAATACCATCAATCTCCGCCCTAACGGCACTCATCCTATTCCTACTAACCATCCTAGAAGTGGCAGTAGCAATAATCCAAGCCTACGTCTTCGTCCTCCTCCTAAGCCTCTACTTACAAGAAAATATCTAATGGCACACCAAGCACACTCCTACCACATAGTCGACCCAAGCCCATGACCAATCTTCGGCGCAGCTGCAGCACTACTAACCACCTCTGGCCTAATCATATGATTCCACTATAACTCATCCATCCTACTAATAATAGGCCTCCTCTCTATACTTCTAGTCATACTGCAATGATGACGAGACGTAGTTCGAGAAAGCACTTTCCAAGGTCACCATACACCAACTGTCCAAAAAGGCCTACGATACGGAATAATCCTTTTCATCACATCAGAGGCCTTCTTCTTCCTAGGATTTTTTTGAGCCTTCTTCCACTCAAGCCTAGCCCCAACACCAGAACTGGGAGGACAATGACCCCCAACAGGAGTCAAACCCCTAAACCCCCTTGAAGTGCCCCTACTAAATACAGCAATCCTCCTGGCCTCAGGTGTCACCGTAACATGGGCTCACCATAGTATCACAGAAGGAAGCCGAAAACAAGCCATCCACGCACTAACCCTCACAATCCTCCTCGGGTTCTACTTCACAGCCCTACAAGCAATAGAATACCATGAAGCCTCCTTCTCAATCGCTGACAGCGTCTACGGCTCCACCTTCTTCGTCGCTACAGGATTCCACGGACTACATGTAATCATTGGATCATCCTTTTTAACAGTTTGCCTCCTACGGCTGATCAAATTCCACTTCACACCAAATCACCACTTCGGATTTGAAGCAGCAGCCTGATACTGACACTTCGTAGACATCATCTGACTCTTCCTCTACATATCCATATACTGATGAGGATCCTGCTCTTCTAGTATACTCATTACAACTGACTTCCAATCTTTAAAATCTGGTACCAACCCAGAGAAGAGCAATGAACACACTCACATTCATACTCTCACTATCCTTTCTACTAAGCGCTGCACTGACTGCTATAAACTTTTGACTAGCGCAAATAGCCCCAGACACAGAAAAACTATCACCGTACGAATGCGGATTCGACCCACTAGGATCCGCCCGACTCCCATTCTCAATCCGATTCTTCCTCAGTAGCCATCCTATTCCTTCTATTCGACCTAGAAATCGCCCTGCTTCTCCCCCTTCCATGGGCCATCCAACTCACACACCCTATAATAACCCTCACTTGAACCACCACTATCATCGCCCTCCTCACATTTGGTCTCATCTACGAATGGACACAAGGTGGCCTAGAGTGAGCAGAATAGCAGAAAGTTAGTCTAACTAAGACAGCTGGTTTCGACCCAGCAAATTATAGACCCACCTATAACTTTCTTATGTCTCCCCTGCACTTCAGCTTCTATTCTGCATTCACATTCAGCAGCCTAGGACTAGCATTCCACCGAACACACCTCATCTCTGCCCTACTATGCCTAGAGAGCATAATACTATCCATATTCATTCCCCTCTCAATCTGACCAGTGGAAAACCAAACCCCATCATTCACCCTTGTACCTATCCTAACACTAGCCTTCTCGGCATGCGAAGCTGGCACAGGCCTGGCCATACTAGTAGCCTCTGCACGAACACATGGCTCTGATCACCTACACAACCTAAACCTTCTACAATGCTAAAAATTATCCTACCAACAATTATACTCTTACCCACAGCCCTCCTATCCCCAGCAAAATTCATATGAACTAACACCACAATATACAGCCTTCTAATCGCCTCAATCAGCCTACACTGGCTAACCCCATCATACTACCCTATAAAAACCCTAACCCTCTGAACAGGCATAGACCAAATCTCAACTCCCCTCTTAGTACTCTCCTGCTGATTTCTCCCCCTCATAATCATGGCCAGCCAAGGCCATCTACAACACGAACCCCATGAACGAAAACGAATATTCATCTCTACCTTAATCATCATCCAACCATTCATCATCCTAGCCTTCTCAGCAACAGAACTCATACTATTCTACATTTCATTCGAAGCAACCCTAATCCCAACCCTCATCTTAATCACACGCTGAGGAAACCAACCAGAACGACTTAGCGCAGGCATTTACCTTCTATTCTACACCCTAATTAGCTCACTCCCTCTACTAATCTCCATCCTCTACCTCCACACAAAAACTGGAACCCTTCACCTATCCATTATCAAACTCACCCACCCCTACCTACCTGCCTCCTGAACAAGCCTATTATCTAGCCTAGCCCTCCTAATAGCCTTCATGGTCAAAGCACCCCTGTACGGACTACATCTATGGCTGCCCAAAGCCCATGTAGAAGCACCAATCGCAGGCTCCATATTACTCGCTGCCCTATTACTGAAACTAGGCGGATATGGCATCATACGAGTCACCCTCCTAATGGAACCCGTATCCAACTTCTTACACTACCCCTTCCTCACCCTAGCCCTATGAGGTGCCTTAATAACTAGCTCCATCTGCTTACGCCAAACAGACCTAAAATCCCTCATTGCTTATTCATCCGTAAGCCACATAGGCCTAGTGATCGCTGCAAGCATAATCCAAACCCAATGATCATTCTCAGGTGCAATAATTCTCATAATCTCCCATGGACTAACCTCCTCCCTCTTATTCTGGCTAGCAAACACAAACTACGAACGGACACACAGCCGCATTCTTATCTTAACACGAGGTCTCCAACCCCTCCTACCATTAATATCAGTATGATGATTACTAGCCAACCTAACCAACATGGCACTGCCCCCAACCACCAACCTGATAGCAGAACTAGCAATTATAGTTGCCCTCTTCAACTGATCCTCCCCCACAATTATCTTAACCGGCGCTGCAACACTCCTAACCGCCTCTTACACCCTCTACATGCTACTCTCAACCCAACGAGGCATTCTTCCATCCCACATCACAACAGCCCCCAACTCAAACACTCGAGAACATCTTCTCATAGCCCTCCACATCATCCCCATACTAACACTTATCCTCAAACCGGAACTAATCTCAGGAGCTCCTCTATGCAAACATAGTTTAACCCAAACATTAGATTGTGATTCTAAAAATAGGAGTTTAACCCTCCTTGTTCGCCGAGGGGTGGCTCAAGCCAGCAAGAACTGCTAATTCCTGCATCCGAGCTTTAAACCTCGGCCCCCTCAACTTTTAAAGGATAAGAGCAATCCGTTGGTCTTAGGAACCACCTATCTTGGTGCAAATCCAAGTAAAAGTAATGGAAACAGCACTACTCCTTAACACCCTCACATCATTAACACTACTCACCCTTCTTACCCCCATCATCCTTCCCCCCCTCCTAAACCTAAAAAACTCCCCCATATCCATCACCAAAACCATTAAAACTGCTTTCCTAATCAGCCTAATTCCAACAACCATCTTCATCCACTCAGGGGCAGAAAGCATTGCCACCCACTGAGAATGACAATTCATCCCCAATTTCAAGATCCCCATCTCCTTAAAAATAGACATATACTCCATAATATTCTTCCCCATTGCGCTATTTGTAACCTGGTCCATCTTAGAGTTCGCAACATGATACATAGCATCCGAACCATTTATTACAAAATTCTTTACCTATCTACTCACCTTCCTCATCGCCATATTGACACTAACCATCGCAAATAACATATTCCTCCTATTTGTAGGATGAGAAGGAGTAGGAATCATGTCATTCCTTCTCATTGGATGATGACAAGGGCGAGCCGAAGCCAACACGGCTGCACTACAAGCCATAATCTACAACCGAATCGGAGACATTGGCCTCATCCTAAGCATAGCATGACTAGCCTCTTCCCTAAACACCTGAGAAATTCAACAAATCACCCACCCAAACCAAACACCCACCCTCCCCCTCCTTGGCCTAATTTTAGCCGCCACAGGAAAATCTGCTCAATTTGGCCTTCACCCATGACTTCCAGCAGCAATAGAAGGCCCAACCCCTGTCTCTGCCTTACTCCATTCCAGCACAATAGTAGTTGCTGGAATTTTTTTACTCATCCGCACCCACCCCTTCCTATCATCTAACAAAACAGCCCTAACAACATGCCTATGCCTAGGTGCCCTATCTACACTCTTTGCCGCAACATGCGCCCTCACTCAAAACGACATCAAAAAAATCATTGCCTTCTCCACCTCAAGCCAACTAGGCCTCATAATAGTTACAATCGGCTTAGACCTCCCCCAACTAGCCTTCCTACACATCTCAACCCATGCCTTCTTTAAAGCCATGTTATTCCTATGCTCTGGCCTAATCATTCACAGCCTAAATGGAGAACAAGACATCCGCAAAATAGGATATTTACAAAAAACCCTCCCAATAACCACCTCCTGCCTAACCATTGGTAACCTCGCCCTAATAGGCACTCCCTTCCTAGCAGGCTTCTACTCAAAAGACCTAATCATCGAAAACCTAAACACCTCATACATCAATACTTGAGCCCTCTCACTTACACTACTTGCCACATCCTTCACTGCAACCTATAGCCTCCGCATAACCTTGCTAGTCCAAACAGGACACACACGAACCCCAGCAATCACCCCCATCAACGAAAACACTCCCCCAGCCATCCTCCCAATCATACGACTAGCCCTTGGCAGCATTATAGCAGGCCTATTAATCTCATCCCTAATCCTCCCTCCTAAAACCCCCCCAATAACTATACCCACCATCACAAAAACTGCCGCCATCATTATTACAGCCCTAGGAATTATTCTAGCCTTAGAACTCTCGAACCTGTCACACTCCCTCACTCCCCCAAAACATAGTCCCCTCATAAACTTCTCCTCCTCCCTAGGCTACTTTAACCCCCTAACACACCGAATTAGCCCCTCAATCCTCCTACACACCGGACAAAAAATTGCATCCCACCTAATCGACATAGCATGATACAAAAAAATAGGTCCCGAAGGCCTTGCCAACCTGCATCTCACCATAAGTAAAATCTCAACCACACTCCACACAGGCCTAATTAAATCTTACCTGGGTTCTTTCGCCCTCACAATTCTTACAACAATCTTACTTATCCAAAAATAAACTAATGGCACCCAATATCCGAAAATCCCACCCCCTACTAAAAATAATTAACAACTCCCTAATCGATCTCCCAGCCCCATCCAACATCTCTGCCTGATGAAATTTCGGCTCCTTACTAGCAGTCTGCCTCATAACCCAAATCCTCACCGGCCTACTACTAGCCATGCACTATACAGCAGACACATCCCTAGCCTTCTCCTCTGTAGCTCACACATGCCGAAATGTACAATATGGCTGACTCATCCGGAACCTCCACGCAAACGGCGCCTCATTCTTCTTCATCTGTATCTTCCTCCACATCGGACGCGGCCTATACTACGGCTCCTACCTCTACAAAGAGACCTGAAACACAGGAGTAATCCTTCTCCTCACACTCATAGCCACCGCCTTTGTAGGCTATGTTCTCCCATGGGGCCAAATGTCATTCTGAGGGGCCACCGTTATCACAAACCTATTCTCAGCAATCCCCTACATTGGACAAACCCTAGTAGAATGAACCTGGGGGGGATTTTCAGTTGACAACCCAACCCTCACCCGATTTTTCGCCTTACACTTCCTCCTCCCCTTTGCAATCGCAGGAATTACCGTCGTCCACCTCACTTTCCTACACGAATCAGGCTCAAACAACCCTCTAGGCATCTCATCCAACTCTGACAAAATTCCATTCCACCCATACTACTCCCTTAAAGACATCCTAGGCTTAACTCTCATACTCACCCCATTCTTAACATTAGCCCTATTCTCCCCAAACCTCCTAGGAGATCCAGAAAACTTCACCCCAGCAAACCCACTAGTAACTCCTCCACACATCAAACCAGAATGATATTTTCTATTCGCCTACGCCATCCTACGCTCCATCCCCAACAAACTTGGAGGCGTACTAGCCCTAGCAGCCTCAGTCCTCATCCTCTTCCTAATCCCCTTCCTCCACAAGTCCAAACAACGAACAATAACCTTCCGACCGCTCTCTCAAACCCTATTCTGACTCCTAGTCGCCAACCTTCTAATCCTAACCTGAATCGGCAGCCAACCAGTAGAACACCCCTTCATCATCATTGGCCAAATAGCATCCCTCTCTTACTTCACCATCCTACTTATCCTCTTCCCTACAATCGGAACACTAGAAAACAAAATACTTAACTACTAAAATACTCTAATAGTTTATGAAAAACATTGGTCTTGTAAACCAAAAACTGAAGGCTCCACCCTTCTTAGAGTATCTCAGAAAAGGAGGACTCAAACCTCCATCTCCAGCTCCCAAAGCTGGTATTTTCAAATAAACTACTCTCTGAGACCCTTAAACCGCCCGAATTGCCCCCCGAGACAACCCACGCACAAGCTCTAGCACAACAAACAAAGCCAACAACAACCCCCACCCAGCTACCAAAAACAACCCAACCCCACACGAATAAAACACCGCAACCCCACTAAAATCCAACCGAACAAAAGACACACCCCCACCATCAACAGTAACCACTACCACCTTTCAAAAATCAACAACCTCCCCCAGAACCACCCCCATTCAAACCACCAGAACAAAACCCAACCCATACCCCACCACCCGTCAATTCCCCCAAGCCTCAGGATAAGGATCTGCAGCTAATGACACAGAATAAACAAAAACCACTAACATCCCCCCCAAATACACCAAAAAGAGCGCCAAAGAAACAAAAGAGACACCTAAACTCACCAGCCACCCACATCCTATTACAGACGCTACCACCAACCCCACCACCCCATAATACGGCGAAGGATTAGACGCCACGGCCAAAACCCCCAGCATAAAACAAATTCCAAGAAAAATCACAAAATAAGTCATATATTCCCGCTTGGTTAGACCCCAAGGACTACGGCTTGAAAAGCCATTGTTGTTCTCAACTACGGGAAC